ATAAGATTTTCTAGTCCATAATGTATTTCATCAATCTAAGTGGAATAAGCAAAGTGAATTCCTTATTGGTTAGTCAAATTCCTTTTCTAAATGAAAACCACAGGGTTGAAGGACATGTCCGGATTTGATAAAATCAATAAAGTAAGGTTTTGTCGTTCTAGACCATCGGATTCGCCATAAAGAATCATAAATAAATACGAATAAAAAAAAAAAGGGGGGGGGGGAAATCAAAAAAAACACATAGAGAAAAATTATACAAAGTTATATATAAGTTTCTACCCCCCCTTGGCATTTCTTTAATTGGATTTTTTCTTTAATTGAATTAAGTTTGATTAGACGGAAGTTCATTAAAAACTTCCGCTTTCTTTAAAAGATTCTGAACAGTTCCTGTGGGTTGAGCCCCTTTTTCAAGGAAATACAGAATAACGGGAACATTTAAATAAGTTTGATTCTTCATGGGATCATAAAACCCCACGTTTCGAAGATCTTTTCCTTCTCTTCGGGATCGAACATCAATTGCAACGATTCGATAGACGGCTCATTGGGATAGATATAGATGAACAATACCCCCCCTAGAACCGTATAGGAAGTTTTCTCCTCATACGGCTCGAGAAAAAATGATTTGATTCAAAGTTTTGTCTATATATATATACAATTCTAATAAATTCAATGACAAATGGGCTTATAAAATAAATTAGACTATGATTTCCGTTTTTTTTTTTCTTTTTTTTTACTTCAAAAAAAACCATTCGTACTCATAACTCAAGTTGGTTAACTCTCAACTAGCTCAAAGGAAAAATCTTCAGTTAATGTCATTTATTGAGCGGTCTTTACCCCCTTTTGTTTGCCTCGTTAAAAATTCTCTTTAGTCTTATCTAGTTATTGAGACTATCGAGACAATTTTAATGGTCTTTCCTTGTTCTTCGATCCTTTCTTTTGATTTTAATCATTGGGTTTAGACATTACTTCGGTGCTTCTTAATCCTTTCAAAATGGCAGCAACGTACCCCTTTTTGATTTCTTTCTCTCAAAGAATCCTATGTACAGTTAATTCTCGCGTGATACACTTTCCATCGAAAAAGTTTGATCAATTACAACAAGTTTCTCTTTTTAATTGGATCCTTTTTATTTCTATATATGGAAGATACGTTTACGAAGTTGTTCCATTTGATCGGTCTTAACCCTAGATCCTTGCCCCCAAGAAATGAATTAATCCTTTTTACTCGAGCTCCATTGTGGACTATTTACAACCCAACAAAAAATGAAAGGTTCGAGTGTAACAGAACAAACAATGTCGAGTCAAGAGCACCCTCATTCCTAGATAAATGGAAAATGGTGGATGTAAAAATCCACAATGGATCGTGGCCTTCAAGTCGCACGTTGCTTTCTACCACATCGTTTCAAACGAAGTTTTACCATAACATTCCTCTCATTTGGGACCCGTATGGAATTGATTCAATTAAAGAATCATGAATAGTCATTGGTTTAGTTGTACATAGACACAGTAATCTAGACTTTTCTATATATGATATGTAGAAATATGATATGTAGAAGAATTTTATGTGGAAGAATTTTTCTGAAAAAAGTCTTAGCAAGACAGGATCTTTAACATTTAACATATACTTTGAACATTTAACATATATAAATAATATATATATAGATAATAGACAGAAATAGAAAGATATCAACGAATAACTTTTTCAATCTGCATCTTCGAGCAACTCAATAGCATAGATTCAAGAATTTCCTACTTTTTTTTTAGTACCAAAAATTCGACTTAGAAAATCATTCAAAAAATAATATTTCTAATTGATCTTGAACAAGTTTTGTATTTCGACATAATTATTGAATTATTTTATTCAAATCAAATTGTATATTGTCTAATAAGCATCAGATTTGAAAGATAAGTTTTGAAAGATAAGTATTTCTTTTTAAATTGACTCATCATTGATTTAAAATAGATCTAAGTAGATGAAAGAAAAGAACAAAGAAATCCAATTTTTTTTTCATGAGATGAATAAAAAAATGATGTAAGTTAAGATTTGAATCTTTATTCTTTTCATCTGATTACGAAAATCAAAATAAAAAAAATAGGGAGTGGTTTTCGTATATATCAGATAGACTGAACAGTTGTCACTGTTATCGATATTCTAGAATATCGAATTGAAATCATTATAAGCTAAACATTTCCCGATTCTATATTATATGTATTTTGTTACACTTTAACATAGAGTTGAGTAATATTGAAATAATTGACTCTTGTCATAAAGTCAATAAAAGTGATAGGATAAATAACTCCTGCCTTAATCGTTCCATAGATTTCCAATTTTTCATTAGAGCCAAGCACGAAATACCTAACTAAAATGAGATTTAACCAGAATCAATTGGTTTCATAAAACAATCCAAAATTTCTCCATTATATGGAACTTGATGATTTGGTAAGGAGATTCGAAGAGACACAGATATTAAAATTAATACGGATTAACTCCTATCCACTTCGC